TGAGTCACCGAATCGCACTTACGTATCTGTTAAACAAAGGGTTGAAAACAAATTCCTTGTTTGACAGGCTGGCACTTACGTATGTGTTAAACGGGGGTCTTGAAACAAATTCCTTGTTTGACAGACTTGCACGTGCCTATCTTGTGAACAGGGGTCTTAAAACAAATTCCGTGTTTGACACAATTTCACGTGCATTTATGCATCTTTTGATGAGAGGTCGTCAAACACGGAATTTGTTTGATAAAATGGCCCTTATGTATCTTGTGAAGAGGTGTGACGAAGCTGTTCGGCTGTCGGGTTTTGCAGACGTCTTCGACCTTGCCCAAGTAGAAGGCACCAACTTAATCGATCGAAATTTACAAAGAATTTCAAAAACTCCGATGGCTTGGCAAACGGCAAAAATTGCCGTTGCCTGCCGATCGATCGAGGCTTTCCACCAAGAAAACACGGACGAGTTCGAATATACTGCGAAGCTTGGATATTGGACGGGTGCTCTCGAACGTTTACGACAACTCGAAAAAGAGGAAAATTCAGAGTCCGATTAAGAACACGGACGTGCAGAACTCTATTTATTATTTAATCGATATTTTAGTATAATAGAATATCGATTAAATAATAATAAGAGGTACAATATAGTAAATTGAGGTACACATTCTATGACAATTCTTAACTTTCCCTCTGTTTTGGTACCTTTAGTAGGCCTAGTATTTCCGGCAATCACAATGGCGTCTTTATTTCTTTATGTTCAAAAAAACAAGATTGTTTAGAACCGATGAGATAAAATCTCATTCGTTTGGTTTTAGACTTCTATAATAACGCCGGTATTAGTGAAAGATGGTATAAGTAGCTTTCGTCGAAAAACTCTTATATCTGCAGAACCATGATATATGGGTAAATGGAGTATGCGGATATCTTGAGTGGGGTCGTACGAAGGATATGTTATTAGTAAGGATATGTTATTAGTTTAGATCTAATCAATTTAATGAATTACTCTTAAAAGTTCCTATCAAACTCGTGCTAGTTGATGAGAGTTACTTCGGAAACAGAAAGACTAAAGTCAAATTCATTTGGGATATTCTCTCAATTCCAAGAAACTGAAACCGGATCAAGTATGAGTTGTCGATCAGAACATATATGGATAGAACCTATAACGGGATCTCGAAAAACAAGTAATTTCTGCTGGACTGTTATCCTTTTTTTAGGTTCATTAGGATTCTTGTTGGTTGGAACTTCCAGTTATCTTGGTAGAACTTGGATATCTTTATTTCCGTTTCAGCAAATTGTTTTTTTTCCACAAGGGATTGTGATGTCTTTCTATGGGATCGCGGGTCTTTTTATTAGCTCCTATTTGTGGTGCACAATTTCTTGGAATGTAGGTAGTGGTTATGATCGATTCGATCGAAAAGAAGGAATCGTGTGTATCTTTCGTTGGGGATTTCCCGGGAAAAATCGGCGTATCTTTCTCCGATTCCTTATAAAAGATATTCAGTCCGTCCGAATAGAAGTTAAAGAGGGTCTTTATGCTCGTCGTGTCCTTTATATGGATATCCGAGGACAGGGAGCCCTTCCATTGACTCGTACTGATGAGAATTTGACTGCGTGGGAAATTGAACAAAAAGCTGCAAAATTGGCCTATTTCTTGCGTGTACCCATTGAAGTCTTTTGAGAACTGTGAGAAAATTTCTCAGCAGGAGGGGAAAAACTCATGAATCCTCTGTTTCTATCACGAATTTCTATAACATAACTAAACTGAGGTTTATTCTGAACATGGATTTGAGCTAAAGTAGGCGTATAAGGGAGAAGTAGAAAACAAAACGCTTTTTGTTTTGGGATCTTTTATAGGTATGTAAATCTACACAATTCAATTCAATAATAACAAGAAGTAACAAATTGAAATAATAGATTTCTCGCATACTCAACCCTTTAGAAAAAAACTTTCCCAGTTTCTATTTTTTATTTTAAGTCCAATATCTATAAATCAAAATAGAAAAATCCAGACTTGGTTAAATTGAAACTTTAGATTCAGATAGATCATATGTAAAGTTTTTTTTCAATCGACACGCCTTAATTTCTCTGTTTTTGTGCTCCTTACTGTCCAAACAATTGGATTCCTTATAACGATTAAGGATAACTAGCCAATTCCTGCTTTGGTTTGCTACTCATTTTTGATCATCACAAGATTCTTCAGAAACTTCCCTCAATTATTCGCTCCCTGACGCCTGAGAGTCAGTGAAATTTTTCGAAATATTCGAATTTTTCTAGAATAATAGAAAGGGAGTTCTTTTGTCTCAAAATATGAATCATATTCATTCCTTAAAGTTGTTCTTTCAGGTACGCCTCGAAGGGAGATACTTTTACCCAATTGAGTTGATATATCGAAAAAGAAAATTTTTTGGATTCTTTATTCATTCGAATTCAAAGTAGCTTCTTAAGTCAATTTCTGTACTCTTTCTCGATTCAAGAACTAAGGCCTAACGCACAAAGAAAAAGATTGAAAAAGATTGATCCTCGGTTCGATACCTTGGAATAGAACTCGTGTGTAAGCGAAATATTAGAGGGCTTCGAGTCGACGACTGAAGGGGTTCATTAACAATTCATAGATGAAAAAATGGCAAAAACGAAAGCATTCACTCCTCTTTTATATCTTGCATCTATAGTCTGTTTGCCCCGGTCTATTTGTCTCTTATTTAATAAAAGTCTAGAATCTTGGGTTACTAATTGGTGGAATACTGCGCAATCCGAAACTTTTTTGAACAAGATTGAAGAAAAGAGTATTCTAGAAAAATTCATAGAATTAGACGAACTGCTCCTCTTGGACGAAATGATCAAGGAATACGCGGAAACACCTCTCCAAAACCTTCGTCTAGGAATCCAGAACGAAACAATCCAATTAATCAAGATGCACAACGAGGATCGTATTCATACGATTTTGTACTTATCGACAAATTTAATCTCTTTCCTTATTCTAAGTGGTTATTCTATTTTGGGTAATAAAGAACTTGGGATTCTTAACTCGTGGACTCAGGAATTCCTATATAACTTAAGTGACACAACAAAAGCGCTTTCTATTCTTTTATTAGCCGATTTATGTCTCGGATTTCATTCGACCCGTGGTTGGGAACTACTAATTAGCTCGGTCTACAAAGATTTTGGATTTGTTCATAATGATCAAATTATATCTTGTCTTGTTTGTATTCTTCCAGTCATTCTCGATAGCATTTTTAAATATTGGGTTTTCTATTATTTAAATCGTCTATCTCCGTCACTTGTAGTGATTTATCATTCAATAAGTGAAAAATGATCTATGAATATGAAATTCATCGAAGTCGAATGTTTTTTACTTTGTAGTTGTACATAAGGAAAGCATTGCAAATTGTCCTTACTTTTTCCATTTCGATGAACCCGGGGGATTGATCCTATATTTTATTCCCATAACAATATTCCAGTCAATAGCAGAATCGTGGATAGGAAACTCGATTAGTAACCTACTCAATTTATTGTAGAAATTTTCCGTATCAATGATTGGACCATGCAAACTAGAAATACTTTTTCTTGGCTAAAGGAACGGATTACTCGATCCATTTCCGTATCGCTCATGCTATATATGCTAACTCGGACATCTATTTCAAGTGCCTATCCCATTTTTGCCCAGCAGGGTTATGAAAATCCGCGCGAAGCGACCGGGCGTATTGTATGCGCCAATTGTCATTTAGCTAATAAGCCTGTGGATATTGAGGTTCCACAAGCGGTACTTCCCGATACTGTATTTGAGGCAGTTGTTCGAATTCCTTATGATATGCAACTGAAACAAGTTCTTGCTAATGGTAAAAAGGGCACTTTGAATGTCGGGGCTGTTCTTATTTTACCGGAGGGGTTTGAATTAGCCCCTCCCAATCGTATTTCCCCCGAGATGAAAGAAAAGGTAGGCAATCTGTCTTTTCAGAGCTATCACCCCAATAAAAAAAATATTCTTGTCATAGGCCCTGTTCCCGGTCAGAACTATAGTGAAATCACCTTTCCTATTCTTTCTCCAGACCCCGCTACTAAGAAAGAGAGTCACTTCTTAAAATATCCTATATATGTCGGCGGAAACAGGGGAAGAGGTCAGATTTATCCCGACGGGAGCAAGAGTAACAATACAGTTTATAATGCTACAGCAGCCGGTATAGTAAGTAAAATCATACGAAAAGAAAAGGGGGGATACGAAGTATCCATAACGGATGCATCGGATGGACGTCTAGTGGTTGATATTATCCCCCCAGGGCCGGAACTTCTCGTTTCAGAAGGCGAATCTATCAAATTGGATCAACCGTTGACGAGTAACCCTAATGTGGGCGGATTTGGTCAAGGAGATGCAGAAATTGTACTTCAAGATCTATTCCGTGTCCGAGGCCTGTTGCTCTTCTTCGCCGCTGTTATTTTGGCACAAATCTTTTTGGTTCTTAAAAAGAAGCAGTTCGAGAAGGTTCAATTGTCCGAAATGAATTTCTAGACTCGCTAATTTTTCAACATCAAGTTAGTAAAAAGACTCAAACTCATTTTATCCCTTAGCGCTGAAAAAAATGAAATGCTAAAAAGACCGTAGCTTGTTTATCCTTTTTCTATGAGATGACAGGAAGTCCTTCTACCGCATTCCTAATCCTAGTATGTAGATTGTGAAGAAGACTGGCGGTGCGACTATCTTACTATTCAAAGATTTAAATGTCCGAAAATGCATCAATATCAAGAGTTTTTGATGGCTAGATACTAGACATAAGTAAGCGAGAAATTGCAGGGAAAATGAGGGGAACAAATAATTCTAGGAGAGGTTCTTCGTCTTTCTAGTCTTCGACACAAGAAAAGGAAGTTTCTACACCCCGTTCTTGTGTCGAAATAAGACTTATTCTTGATTCTGTTCGTCAAAGATTTCTAGTCTTAGTTTATTTTTTGAGGTGTACCAGAACTTTTTTTGAGATTTCTATTTATTACGTCTCTACTTAATTCTCTAATTTCTAATCGAA